AATACATTACAAAATTTCGCTTTAGCCAATGATCCAATAATAGAACAAATTGGAATTTTTGTATCGAATTTCTTTCTAACATTATCTATTAAAAATGAGTTTTCTAGCATTTGACTACGTACCACTAAAGGATTTAATCGCAAACTTGAAAGATAGCCCAGAAAGTCTAAATTATCTTTAGATAATTGATTTAGATTGACATTGACCTTTTGCGATTGAAACCACACGGAAAAATGCCATTGACATAAATTAACAAAGTAATATTTCCATTTATTCATTAGAAGGGGCGTATCCTTTGCTGCCAAAATAAATGTTCCGTGATATCTAACATAATGTATGAAAGGATCCTTGATCAACCCTACGATGTCCTGAAAATTATTAACAAAGACTTTTACAAGATGTTCTATTTTTCCATAGAAAAAAATTCGCTCAAAAAGGACTCCAGAAGATGTCGATCGTAAATGAAAAGACTGCTTGCGTAGAAAAAATAAGATGGATTCGTATTCACATATATGAAAATTATATAAGAACAACAAAAATCTTGGATTCCAAATTGATTTTTTTTGAATATAAAAACTCTTCCAATTACAATACTCGTAGAGACAGAACCGCAATAAATGCAAAGAAGAGGCATCTTTTACCCGGTAACGTAGGGTTTGAACCAAGATTTCTAGATGGATGGGATAAGGTATTAGTACATCTAACACATAATTTAAATGTGATAATTTGTCTTCTAAAAAGGGAAATATTGAATGAATTGAGTGTAAATTTTGAAATTTTGCTAGTTGTTTTACTTCGAAGGAGGATACTAATCTTAGAGAAAATGCAATTTCCACAATCACTGCAAATAAGGCAGATATCATTTGATAATAGAAAAGATTGGTATGCCCAAAAAAGGGATTTTTGTTAAAATCCTTAGTGGAAATAATCAAATGATTCTGTTTATACATTCGAAAAATGAAACGTTTGACAATTAGTGAACTATATTTTTTGTCATAATCCGCATTTTCAAAGAAAATGGATCTATTTCTATTTAATATATTTAAACCATGATCATACGCAAGTACATAAATATATTCCCGAAAAAAAAGTGGATAGAGAAAATTGTGTTGCCAAACTCCATCCAATTCTAAATATCCTTGAAATTCCTCCATTTGGATTGAAATTTGATTTGAACTGAAGGTAAAGTCTTTATTTTCTTGAGTTCTTAAATGATACATAGTGCGATACAGTCAAAACAAGGTATTAGACTCCGAAAGCAATAGATACCTCATAAACAGGTAGGCTCCTAAACGGATTCTCTATCTTCTCTAGTTTAGGTTCGTTATAGAATAACCAAACCAGATGATTAGAAATCCTTTATTTTTTTGAACCTAATCGCTCTTTTGATATTGGAAATATATATCTTTTTTTTATCAATATACTGCTTCTTTTACACATCAATCTCCAAACCCAAACAGAATAGGGAAAAACAAATAGTTAGGACTCATGAAAAAAAAAATTAATAATAATACGCAAGAAAAAAAAAAGCCCTTCCCGTACCCGTATTAGGTACTAATATATTTTTAACTTTAAATTAGCTCGGGTAATTTTTCAAATTACGAATGGAAGCTCGTTTCTTTTTTTTTTGTTTTCCTGAAATCAGGGAAACAAAATTTTTTATCCATCCATTTATATTTATTCACCCGACCCAACTTTGAATTTCATTTTTTTGTTCCCTTCAAACACAAGATCAGGAAAACAAAAAAAATGTTATCTGAATTCTCCGTTGATACGACATGCTGTTTTTTCCATTCCTTCCTTTCAGGATCAGTCGTGGTCTTACAAACTCTACCGCGGATCTGGACGAATCCTTTTCTTCATACAAATGTGTAAAAGATGCTAGTCGCACTTAAAAGCCGAGTACTCTACCGTTGAGTTAGCAACCCCAAAAAACCAAGTACTTCAAATATGTAGATACAACCAGAATAAAGAATCAAAATCAATTCAATTAATAAATTGAATTTAGCAACGCAATAAAAGCATTAAAGTAAATTAGCAAGAAAGCCAATCAATTGAAAGTAAAAGTTCTAATTCATTCTGAACATAAAAAAAAAATGAAATTTCAAATTTACAAATTTAAAGGTATCTCTTATTTTTACGTTATTTATTCATTTTTTTGTTCACTAAAAAAAAGAAAGACTTCTTGTTATCTATGATCGAATTATATGTGGTCACTACACTGTTGTCAATATGATTGTGAATTTTGCATATGCCGAAAATCATAGAAAAATCATAAAAAAAAATTGGCTTGTTAGTTCGTAATTAATCTCAACTGAATGAAAACTAAGCCAGTTAGGGTAATGTAAAATCCTTTTTCTATTTTATAACTATTTTATATGATTATAAAATAGTTATGATTATAAAATAGTTATAAAATAGTTATGATTATAAAATAGTTATAAAATAGTATTTGGTAGTTTGTTTCTAATGTCATTCTAAATAGTTTTTTTCTAATGCCATTAAAAAAAGATTGAAGGTTCTAATATGTCGAGAATGGAATTAAAAATGAAAAAAAAAATAAAAAAAGGAGGACTTTGTTATGCTCAAATTCATTCTTATGAGAGCATATGAGAGCATACATTCACAATGTGACTAAAGAAATAGCGGATTCTATTACATTACGAATTTGTAGAATAATAACTTGTGTAGTTGGAATAATTTCCATAATTATTGTTCTAAAAGCAACTGCTATCAATAATTTCGAGATTATTAAATCTAAAATGATAAAGTTTATAGGGAAGTATATAGATCTTAATGAATTTAAAATGGCTATAGATATTATAATATTTTTTATAATATTCTATTATCTAGATATCTAGATATTATAAAAAATATTATTTTAGATTCTATAGATATAATTATCAAATCTATAATTATCAAATCTATAATTATCAAATCATCTATATTTTTTTATATAAATATCTTAGATAGATCTATATTATATGATTTTGATATGATTCTAGAATTATATGATTCTAGAAGAAAATATTGCATGGTATGATTTGGTTTAACCTGGTATTATTTAATATTCCTACTAAATATAAATACTTATTATTTTTTTAGTATTTAGTAGGAATATTAAATAGAAATAAATACAAATTGATTTTTTAAATAGGTATGAACAAAGCGAAAGAGGAGGAAAGAAAAGAGTAGATCAAATTTGATACCAAGCTATATACGAGTCTTTCACACCCTCTTTTTTCTATTTAATTTTTTTTTTAATATTTCATTAGTTGATTTTGGTTTGATTAAGACTAAATTCTGTAAAAACCCCTGCCTTCTTTGAAATATCATGAACTGTTCCTGTAGGTTGAGCGCCTTTTTTAAGTAAATCCCGAATAGAAGGAAGATTTAAATAGGTTTGATTAGTTATCGGATCGTAAAAACCCACTTTCCGAAGATCTCTTCCTTCTCTTCGGGATCGAACATCAATTGCAACGATTCGATAAACGGCTCATTGGGATAGATGTAGATGAATAACCCCCCCTAGAAACGTATAAGAGGTTTTCTCCTCGTACGGCTCGAGAAAAAAAAAAGAATTTAAATGATTAGAAGTTAACTCTCTGTATAAAATTAGAATATGAAATAGATTAAGAAAAACATGAAATCAATTAGACAGTAGTGAAATCCTAAATGTTTTTTTTTCAAGAAAAAGCATTCGTAACATTCGTACTCTCATAACTCAAGTTGAATAACTCTCAAATATCTCAACAGAGAATCTTTATGTATTCCTTTTTTTTTATTGAGTGGTCTCTAACCCCTTTTTTTGTTTGTCTCATTTTTTAGAATCTATTTTGATTCTTCATTCTGATTTAGTTGTTCAAACAATTGAAAACAGGATTTCCTTGTTCCAGGATTCTTTATCCTTACTTTGAATCTTTGGGTTTAGACATTACTTCGGTGATCTTGAATCGTTTTATTAAAAAAGGGCAGCAACAAGCCCCTTATTTAGTTTATGATTTCTTTTCTTTCTATCAAAGAATCATACAAACGCTTGATTCACGCATGATAGACTTTTCATCCAAATAATTTTACAATTTTAAGAAAATTTTGGAAAATTGCTTGAAAAGGGTCTTTTTTTTTTTTTTTAATATAATTAATATAATTTAATATAAAAAGTGAAAAAAAAAAATACTTACGAAGTTGTTCCAACTTATTGATTCGCACTAACCCTAGATCCTTACTCCTGAGAAAGGAATAAATACTTTCTATTCTCCTCGAGCTCCATCCTGTACTATTTTTGAGATTCCAAAAAAGTGTATGACTCTAGTAAAATAGAACCAAAAATGTCGAGCCAACAGCACCTATACTCCTATTTAAAATATAAAAGGTGGCGGATCAAAAAATCCACAGCAGATCATGTCCTTCAATTCAAGTCGCGCGTTGCTTTCTACCACATCGTTTTAAACGAAGTTTTACCATAACATTCCTCTAGTTTGGAATCAGTATGTAATTGATTCAATTATGGAATCATGAATAGTCATAGTTTAGTCAGTATATGAATAGTCATAGTTTAGTCAGTATATAGTAATCTATACTTTTGCTTTCTCTATGAATGGAATAGTGAATTTACGAAGAAAAAGTTTCAGTCAGAATTCAGACGAATCCTGTATTAGATTGTATATATGAAAAATAGAAATTTTAATACAAATCTATATTTCCATATATAATATATTTTTTAAAAATTTCTATATATATTTTTGAATTTTATTTTTTTTTTAATAAATAACAGATTTTTTTATTTGTTTTTTAAAATCAATTATTTGGTTTTTTAAATCAAACTCTTAGAATCTATAGTTCCACCTTACTTACCCGGATCACACAAAAACAATCAATTCAATTAGATCGTTTTTGAATTCGGTTGAAATAATGAAAAAGAAACTCTTCTTCTTTCTTTTCTGAAAAAAAAAAAATAAGAAAGAAAAATTCAATTCTTTTCACTTCAATATTTTATTCTTAATTCAATATTTGATTCTGAAACAGAAAGATTTGATTCTGAAACAAAAAGAGAAAGATGGTTTAAAAAGGCAATACAAGATTGATTCTGTAATGACTATAATCTGGGACGGAAGGATTCGAACCTCCGAATAGCGGGACCAAAACCCGTTGCCTTACCGCTTGGCTACGCCCCATTTCGATTTCTATGCAATACTACTAAAAGAGTAGTATTGCTATTGGTTGTTCGTCAATTCAATTTCAGCCCAAATCAAATATAGATTATTTTGGTACTAGGATTTTCACACGTGTAGATAGCAAATTAAACTGAATTTATTGATCATTACATAGAATTCAATTAAGATATTGTATGAAAATATGATTTCTTTAATTCTCTTGTGAGAATTAAAGCATTTTTGATTGAGTAAATTCAACACAGTCTTTTTAAACTATCGTTCTTTTTTTTTCCTTATATCAAAAATATATTCTCAATCAAAATAAAATTATCAACAAGAACACCAATTTTTTGTTATGCTTAATATATTTAATTTGATCTGTATCTGTTTTAATTCTGCCCTTTTTTCAAGCACTTTTTTAGTCGTCAAATTGCCGGAGGCCTACGCCTTTTTGAATCCAATCGTAGACGTTATGCCCGTAATACCTCTTCTCTTTTTTCTCTTAGCCTTTGTTTGGCAAGCAGCTGTAAGTTTTCGATGAAATCCTTAAAACTGTCCTAGAAAAATTCATGATTTTTAGAATTCCAACAATTAAAAAGATTTAATAAATCTTGACATATGAACAAACTCTCAATTCAAACATTGTATTTTTTTGGTAGACATGCTAAATCTGGATCATTCTATTTACTAATTTTTATCCCCTTTTTCCCTGAACGAAAGAACCTATTAGATTAGAGTTCACCGCAAGACAATATCTAAATGTTGGTATGAAAATATTTTTCAATATGAAAGGAATATGAAAGAAAGTAATATAAAAAACTCAACTATTATCTTATTACAAATAAATTTCTGAATATTTGATTTCTAGAAATAAAAAAGAAATCACTTGATTTCTTGGTATCAAAATTAGATATGTGGTATAAAAATAGAGAATCTATTCTCTTTTTTTTTTTCAAAAAAAAAAAGTAAGATCTTGGAGATTGTGTAATGCTTACTCTCAAACTTTTTGTCTATACTGTAGTTATATTCTTTGTATCTCTCTTCATATTTGGATTCCTATCTAATGATCCAGGACGTAATCCGGGACGTGAAGAATAAAAAAGAAAGTTTTTTTCTTGCTTTATTTCAATTTGATTAGTAGAAATCTTCGAATTTTATTATGATTTTATCTATTCTACATCATCAAAAGGAGAAAGGGAAAGAGAGGGATTCGAACCCTCGGTACGACTAACTCGTACAATGGATTAGCAATCCAACGCTTTAGTCCACTCAGCCATCTCTCCTAATCGAAAAGGGATACTTACTAGGTTACATTACACAAAAAGTACTAAACCCTTCTCCACTTTATTCTTACTTTCTTTTTTGTTTATTCTTACTTGACTTTTTTTTTATAGATTATTATTTTTTATAGATTATTATTTCATTTTAATTCGATATATATTTTATTATATTATTGTATATATAATATGTATATATATTATTATTATTATTCTATATAAATATAAATATATTATATTATATAATAAATTATATAATTTCTATTTTATTGTATAATTATTATATAATTATATACAATATATATATACAATATATAAGTATACAATATAGAAGTTCTTTTTGAATTTTGAATATATAAGTTCTTTTTTATAATTAAGTTATAGAACTTTCTCAGTAATTCCATTTACATAAAAAAATTAGGTAAATAAAGATTTCGATAAAGATAAAGAAAAGGCTCGAACTCAAAAGAGAGATAAAAAAAACTATAATAATAGAAATAGAGAATCTGCTTTTGATTTTGTCTCGTCCAAATACGAGTAAAAAGGTCTTTTTGATTTCCACAGCCTGGCCTGGTCAGTCCCCAGCCGGGCCTTTATTTGTTAATTTTTTTCTTAAAAAAAAAAAGAATCCCATGTATTTTTTTTTATATAAAAATCATTTATTTGATCTGAAATTAAAAAACAATGTGCTTGTTATTTTTTTATAAAAAAAAAAAATGGAATCCTCTTTTCCTAATTTCATTAGGTCTACGCGTCAACGCTATAATTTTCTAATTTTTTTTTATTTTTCAGGATTTTTTTCTGATCTTATTTATTTTGATTACATCCCTGATTACTTTGTTCGACAAAAGGTCAATTTATATACAATAATTCCATTGTAGCGGGTATAGTTTAGTGGTAAAAGTGTGATTCGTTCCTTTAATCCCTTTAATAGTTAAAGGGTCTCTCGGTTTGATTCATCTTCCGATCAAAAACTTTATTTCTTAAAAGGATTTAGTCCTTTACCTTTCAATGAAAGATTCAAGAAAGATTATAGATTCTCGTAATTTGTACCCAAGGACTATAATCAA